CATTTCAATAATCCTTTTAGTCGCTTTAATAGGTGCTATTTCTATAGCTCGTCAATAAGAAATCTTTAAAACGAGTAATTCAAATAAAATTAACACAAAAGGTATAATTTGTTTAATGTTTAAAAAATAGGATAGAAAGGCTTTAGTTTTATATCGATCTATTACCAATCTATTTCCTTGTTTCATATTTGTTAGAATCGAATCTATTGAATTATTGTTCAGATTAAAACGAATCAAAATTGATATTGATAAGGAGTTGATTAATGATGCTCGAACATATACTTGTTTTGAGTGCCTATTTATTTTCTGTTGGTATCTATGGATTGATCACAAGTCGAAATATGGTTAGAGCCCTTATGTGTCTTGAACTTATATTAAATTCAGTTAATATCAATTTTGTAACATTTTCTAATATTTTTGATAATCGTCAATTAAGAGGAGACATTTTTTCAATTTTTGTTATAACTATTGCAACCGCTGAAGCAGCTATTGGACCGGCTATTGTTTCATCAATTTATCGTAACAGAAAATCAACTCGTATTAACCAATCAAACTTGTTGAATAAATAGTATTCATTGTATCAGTGGAAATTTGAATATTTATAAATAAATTCAAATTAGTAGGTTTTATTTGATACGGGTAAGGTATGATCGTGGTTGCAAAAACACAAGAAATCAAAGTATTTTGGTCCTTTTTCATAAATCAATTCGGAAGTAAATTGATTATGATCATTCATTGATTCGTCTGGTATCTAACTATAGGATTCATTTATAAGTTAGTTTACTAGACCGAAAATTTATGACGTTCAAAATGTATAGATCCAATGTCACATTCAGTAAAGATTTATGATACATGTATAGGATGTACCCAATGTGTCCGGGCGTGCCCCACCGATGTATTAGAAATGATACCTTGGGATGGATGTAAAGCTAAACAAATAGCTTCTGCCCCAAGGACCGAAGATTGCGTTGGTTGTAAGAGGTGTGAATCCGCTTGTCCAACGGATTTTTTGAGTGTTCGGGTTTATTTATGGCATGAAACAACTCGCAGTATGGGTCTAGCTTATTGATACATTCCATAAAACTCTACTTGAATCCATTTTCTTTTTTTACCGACAAAATCCGTGCTCAAAATCAAATTAAATTGAGCACGGGTTTTTCTGGCCCAAGCGTATCTTGTCTTTACCATGAACCATTTTCCTTGTTTAACAATAATTGCAGTTTTGCCAATATTTGCAGGTTGCTTCATTTTTTTTCTTCCACATAGGGGAAATAGAGTAATCCGCTGGTATACTATATGTATGTGTATCCTAGAACTTCTTCTAACGACTTATGCATTCTGCTATCATTTTCAATCAGACGACCCATTAATCCAACTAATGGAGGATTATAAATGGATCCATTTTTTGGATTTTCATTGGAGATTAGGAATAGATGGACTCTCTGTAGGACCCATTTTACTGACGGGATTCATCACTACTTTAGCTACTTTAGCGGCTTGGCCGGTTACTCGAGATTCTCGATTATTTCATTTCCTAATGTTAGCAATGTACAGTGGACAAATAGGATTATTTTCTTCTCGAGATCTTTTACTTTTTTTTCTCATGTGGGAGTTAGAATTAATTCCCGTTTATCTACTTGTATCCATGTGGGGAGGAAAAAAACGTCTGTATTCGGCTACAAAATTTATTTTGTACACGGCAGGGGGTTCTATTTTTCTTTTAATGGGAGTTCTGGGCGTCGGTTTATATAGTTCTACTGAACCAATATTAAATTTTGAAATATTGGCTAATCAGTCCTACCCTGTGGCTTTGGAAATATTATTTTATATTGGATTTTTTCTTGCTTTTGCTGTCAAATTACCAATCATACCCCTACATACATGGTTACCAGATACCCACGGAGAAGCGCATTATAGTACTTGTATGCTTCTAGCCGGAATCTTATTAAAAATGGGAGCGTATGGATTAGTTCGAATCAATATGGAATTATTTCCTCATGCTCATTCTCTATTTTCTCCTTGGTTGATAATAGTGGGCGCAATACAAATAATCTATGCAGCTTCAACATCTCTTGGTCAACGAAATTTAAAAAAAAGAATAGCCTATTCCTCTGTATCTCATATGGGTTTCATAATTATAGGAATTGGTTCTATCACAGATATGGGACTCAACGGAGCCCTTTTACAAATAATCTCTCATGGATTTATCGGTGCTGCACTTTTTTTCTTGGCTGGAACAACTTATGATAGAATACGTCTTCTTTATCTTGACGAAATGGGTGGAATAGCTATCCCAATGCCAAAAATGTTCACGATATTCAGTAGCTTTTCGATGGCCTCCCTCGCATTACCAGGTATGAGTGGTTTTGTTGCCGAATTAATAGTCTTTTTTGGACTAATTACTAGTCCAAAATTTCTTTTAATGACAAAAATCCTAATTACTTTTGTAATGGGAATTGGAATTATATTAACCCCTATTTATTTATTATCTATGTTACGCCAGATGTTCTATGGATACAAGATATTTAATGGCCCAAACTTTTCTTTTTTTGATCCTGGGCCGCGAGAGTTATTTCTTTCGATCTCTATTTTTTTACCCGTACTCGGTATTGGTATGTACCCCGATTTTGTTCTTTCACTATCAGTTGAAAAGGTTGAAGTTATCCTATCTAATTCTTTTTTTAGATAGTTTTTTATTTATAAAAAAGTGAAAAAAATCTTATCATTTACAAAAAGGTTCGTTGTACAATGACAAAAAGAACGCTTTTTCTTCTCTTGTGTTAAGTAAAAAAAACTTTGTGTGAACTAGCGAGAGCCCCGTGACTTTGATTCGCGGGGCTCTCGCTAGTTCACACAAAGTTTGATATGCGTTATATGCTTTTCTATTCCTATTGGTAGGTGGTAAGAACTCCTTTTTGAATTTAATTAGATGTTAATGTAAAGGAACCATAACTATGTAATCCTATTCCTAATAGATTTACTCCAAAATAGCATATCCAAATTATAAGAAATCCAATAAACGCTACAATTGCTGAATTTGTACCCTTCAATTTTAGATTTGTTTGAGTATGTAAATAAATTGCAAATATGATCCAAGTAATAAAAGCCCAAGTTTCTTTTGGGTCCCAACTCCAATAGGACCCCCATGCTTCATTAGCCCATACTGCTCCAGAAAGAATTCCTATCGTTAAAAAGAGAAATCCTAGACTAATAACCCGATAACTCCAATAATCCAATTGTTGAATCAATTGCGACTTATAATAATTCCTTGGAGAAAAAAAAGAAGTTTTTTTAAAAATATTTTTTCCTTCATTCATGTATTCGACTTTACCAAGGAAAAATGACTTATTTAAATTTAATAAACGATTACTCGTAGAAAAAAATTTTCTATTTTTTCGAACTGTAATGACTAGAAGTGATACTGATAATAATGATCCACATAAAAGGGCCACATATCCCAATATCATCATACTTACGTGCATTATTAACCACTCGGATTGAAGAGCAGGTACTAATATTGTGGATTCGTGTATTTCAGTTAAAAGGCCTGAGGTAGCAAAGCCCTGGGAAAAAATAGCACTTGGGCCTATTATTGTGCTTAGAAGATTTTGATTTTTTTTGAAATACGGAACTATATAAATAAAGGAAAAACTCCATGAAAGAAAGATTAACGATTCATATAAATCACTTAGTGGAAAATGTTTCGAATAAATCCAACGAGAAATTAATAATCCTGTTATACACAAAAAGGTCGTTATCATGCCCTTTTCGGATGAATTATATAGTTTTACGATTTCATCGACAAAAAAGGTTATCAAATGAATTGTAATTAGAATTGAAACAGTCGAAAAAGAAATATGAGTTAATATATGCTCTAAAGTTGAAAATATCATAAAAAAGAGTTCCTTAATTATAAAATCGAAATCGGCAATTGAATTCATTATTCATTATAGGATCTATTTTATTTTTTTAGGAAATGACATGCCGCCACTCGGACTCGAACCGAGATGCTCTAGCACTGCTTCCTAAGAGCAGCGTGTCTACCAATTTCACCATAGCGGCTTGTCTTGACCTCATAATAGCCTATGAATAAGCAATCGTCTAGATTTAAGAATTCAATTGGGTGCAATATTTTTTAGGAAAGATTCAAATCAATGAATAAAAATCTGTTCAAATATGTCCTTGAAGGTTCATTATTTTAGTTTAGGGTTTTAGTTTTATTGTGTATTTGAGACTCTTCTTTACTTGAACTCTTGTAAAACCAGAAAGTCTTACTATGAATTAAGGGATAGAACCTTTCCCCCCAAAAACATTTTTTAAATTAAGCGTTTTTGATTTATTTAATTTTAAAAAGTGCAACCAAAAAATAAGTTTTATCAATGAACAAAAAAACCTATTTTAGATTATTCAAAATTCACACATATTTATCCATAAAATTTGCACTAAGTGTTTTTGCGTGAATTGATGGCGAGAGATATATGGGCTCTATTCTATATAAGAATTTACAGAAAATCCAAAAGTAAGAAAGTTGTGCAAAAAAAAATCTTTTATAGTACAAATAAGTTGTTGGGGGAAATAAGACTCCCATTCTGGAAAGAAAATATACTAAAAAGAAAGTGAGTATCTTGTGTTTTTTTGTCAAAAAAAAGACTTTGTTTGAATTCGGTTTAAAGTAAAACAGAAGAATTCCATTTCCTATGAATTAATTCAACAGGAAATGGAATTTGGGAATTTTATTTTTGAAACGGAAGAATTTAATTTTTAAGTCAGGTCAATTTAGATTTTTCTAAGGTGTTCTGTTTTATTTCTTAATAACTTATTTTTTTTATTTTATTTGTTTGTCGCACAAAAAAACTTTTTGAAATCCCGGTAGAAAGAGATTTCCCTAAAGAAAACGCTTTTAACGCCGCCCAATAGCCTTTCCTTTTCCAAAAATTTTTACGAATACGCTTTTTTGATGCAGAAGTACGTTTTTTTGGAACTGCCATTTAAATAAAAATTAAGAGATTACTCATTGGTATAAGCTGGATGTGAAAGACATCTATTGTTTAAAAAAATCTGCGCTTTTCTAGATAATTTTTTTCTAAAATTCTAAAAGAATGGAATATGAACGATATGGTAAAATCGCATAAAATTTTTCTAAAAAATAAAAAACAAGAAGAATATTTAGAATATTTTTAGTAACTTGTCAAAATTTGACTTGTATTTTCAAATTCGAAGGAGACTCATAATTAATCTTTGTCTTTTGTATAATTTGACCAATTGTAACTTCTTGATTTGAATATTTGAAATATTTAGAAGAAATTCAGAAAGAGAAAGAATAAGTAAAAAGAAAGAAAAATGAAAAAATTTTATTTTTTTATATTTAAGTTAGGTTAAGCTTAGTGCATATTTTCATTTTTTTATTGACTCCTTTCAAAAGAAGTAAGGTCCGATAAATCGGAAAGAATTAATTACGAATTTAAATTTTTTTTATGCAACAGACATATCAATATGGGTGGATTTTACCTTTCGTTCCACTTCCAATTCCTATGTTAATAGGAGTGGGACTTCTTCTTTTTCCGACAGCAACAAAAAATCTTCGTCGTATGTGGGCTTTTCCAAGTATTTTATTGTTAAGTATAGTCATGATTTTTTCAATTAATCTGTCTATTCAGCAAATAAATAGCAGTTCTATCCACCAATATGTATGGTCTTGGACACTCGATAATGATTTTTCTTTAGAATTTGGCTCCTTGATCGATCCACTTACTTCTATTATGTCAATGTTAATCACTACTGTTGGAATCATGGTTCTTTTTTATAGTGATAATTATATGGCTCACGATCAAGGATACTTGAGATTTTTTGCTTATATGAGTTTTTTCAGTACTTCCATGTTGGGATTAGTTACTAGTTCAAATTTGATACAAATTTATTTTTTTTGGGAATTAGTTGGAATGTGTTCCTATCTATTAATAGGGTTTTGGTTTACGCGACTTCCTGCGGCAAATGCTTGTCAAAAAGCATTTGTAACTAATCGTGTAGGGGATTTTGGTTTATTATTAGGAATTTTAGGGTTTTATTGGATAACAGGTAGTTTTGAATTTCGGGATTTATTCGAAATACTCAATAACTTGATTTATAATAATGAAGTCAACTTTTCCTTTGTTACTTTGTGTGCTGCTTTATTATTTGCCGGTGCGGTTGCTAAATCTGCACAATTTCCCCTTCATGTGTGGTTACCCGATGCTATGGAGGGACCCACTCCTATTTCGGCTCTTATACACGCTGCTACTATGGTAGCAGCGGGGATTTTTCTTGTAGCTCGCCTTCTCCCTCTTTTCATGGTTATACCCTATATAATGAATTTAATCTCGTTGATAGGCATAATCACACTATTATTAGGAGCTACTTTAGCTCTTGCTCAAAAAGACATTAAAAGGGGTTTAGCCTATTCGACAATGTCTCAATTGGGTTATATGATGTTAGCTCTAGGAATGGGGTCTTATCGAAGTGCTTTATTTCATTTGATTACTCATGCTTATTCCAAAGCATTATTATTTTTAGGGTCTGGGTCCGTTATTCATTCAATGGAAACTGTTGTTGGCTATTCTCCGGATAAAAGTCAGAATATGGTTTTTATGGGTGGTTTAACAAAACATGTACCGATTACTAAAACCTTTTTTTTATTAGGTACACTTTCTCTTTGTGGTATTCCGCCTCTTGCTTGTTTTTGGTCAAAAGATGAAATTCTTAATGATAGTTGGTTGTATTCGCCAATTTTCGCAATAATAGCTTGGGCTACCGCAGGATTAACCGCATTTTATATGTTTCGCATCTATTTACTTACTTTTGAAGGTCATTTAAACGTTCATTTTCAAAATTACAGTGGCAATCAAAATGCTTCTTTCTATTCCATATCTCTATGGGGTAAGGGGTCTTCAAAAGGAATTAACAAGAATTTTAGTTTATTAAGAATGAATAATAATGAAAGTTCTTCTTTTTTTTCGAAAAAGACATATCGAAGTCATGAGAATGTAAGAAAAAAAGGGGGGGAACAGCCTTTTATTAATATTCTTCGTTTTGATAATCAAAAGGTCCTTTTCTATCCTTATGAATCGGACAATACGATGTTATTTCCCTTACTTCTATTAGTCCTATTTATTTTGTTTGTCGGATCTCTAGGAATTCCTTTTAGGACAGATTTTGATATATTAACCAAATGGTTAGCACCATCTATTAACTTTGTATATCAAAAATCAAACGATTCAACAGATTGGTATGAATTTTTGAAAAATGCAATTTTGTCAGTCAGTATAGCTTATTTCGGAATATTTATCGCGTCCTTTTTATATAAACCCATTTATTCCTCTTTTAAAAATTTCGAATTAATAAATTCATTTGTTAAGCTAGGTCCGAAAAGAAAACATTGGGATAAAATTATAAACGCTCTATATAATTGGTCATATAATCGTGCTTATATGGATACTTTTTATACAACATCCTTTACTGGGGGAA